TAATTCAATTAATATTTATATATATAAATAATAAGATAAGCGGGTAGCGGGAATCGAACCCGCATCGTTAGCTTGGAAGGCTAGGGGTTATAGTAGACCTTGATTCATCACTTTTAACGTCTCTAATTCAAAACCGAACGTGAAACTTTGGTTTCATTCGGCTCCTTTATGGAAGATGTAAACAAAAAAAATGCGACCCATAACATCTATGTCAGCCTTTCCGTCTGAATGCATTCAAAAGGACCCGCTTTATAGATGATCCCTATAGAAGAGTAGATTATAACAATCTTTCCAGTTATTTATTTCGTTCCCTATTTCTATTTGAAAAAATCCTTAGGAAAGGTATTTTGTTTCCCCCGAGCTAAAAAAGATGTCGACGTCTCTAGTAAACTAAAAACATTTTTTAATAGCTATTTTGTTTTGCTTCAATCTCCCTTATACAAATAAAAAATTGAAGATTTAGTTACGATTAGAAAAAATTCTACCTTTATCCATGGATCCCTTATTCCTTCAATTGGAAGTATTGATCCAATTCAAAAAAAATTATGTTTCGTAATTTCATTATCCAATTTTTGAAATTTCTAACTTATTTTTGGATACAAATCACGAGAATTTTTATTTTTTCTCGAATCTTTCATCGAGAGGTAAAGGATTTAATCCTTTTAAGAAATAAAGTTTTTGATCGGAATATTAATAATTCCGAAGGATCCCTTAACTATTCAGGGGTTAATCGAACGAATCGCACCTTTACCACTAAACTATACCCGCTACAATGCAATTATTGTATGTAAATGGACCTTTTGTCGAACACGAAAATTGGTCGTAGTAATAAGTAATAAAAAGATCGGATCAGAAAAGAATCATGAAAATTCGAGCGTTGACATATTTTCGTCAGGGGGACTAATGAGATTAGGAAAACGGGACTCATTTTGTGTTTTCAAATCAAATAAATAATTTGATCTACGATTCATTGGAACAAAAAAAGCCCGGCTAGGTACTGACCAGGCCAGGCCGTGGAAATAAAAAGAAAAGGACTTTTCGGACGAAAGAAATCAAATAAATAAAAATAAAGTACCTCTTTTTTTATTTATTTATAAATATATATTTTTAGTAATCTTTAATATATTGGTATTATTTATATATTGGGATTGTAGATATCTCTTCTTTTGAGCCCTTACTTTATCTAAATGGAATTGCTCATAAAAGTTTTTATCGATTATATAGATATCCATCTATATATCTAGATAATTATCTTTATCTACCTTTATTCTATATCTATATAATAAAGAGAGATAAAGAAGGAGGGGCTTTTTTCAAGCCTTCATTTTCTATTTTTATACAATGTATCATAGTGATTATCCCTTTTTTCAATTTGGGGGAGAGATGGCTGAGTGGACTAAAGCGCCGGATTGCTAATCCGTTGTACGAGTTTTTTGTACCGAGGGTTCGAATCCCTCTCTTTCCGTTTCTGTCGATTACTTGGTATTTTTTTATAGTTAAGGAAAGATGTGGAATAGATAAAATTTTAAGAACATTTTAAACTCAAGCAAAGAAAAAATCTTATTTTTTTATTCTTCACGTTTAGGATTACGTCCTGGGTCATTAGATAGGAATCCGAAAATGAAGAGAGAAACAAAGAATATTACTACTGTATAAACAAATAGTTTTAGAGTAAGCATTACACAATCTCCAAGATCATTTTTTTTTTGAAAAAAAGAGAATAGATTCTCTATTTTACCCTATTTTGACACCAAGAAATGCAGTGAAGTGATTTCTAGAAATAGGAAAAACTTTTCAGAAATTAAGAATTGAGTCGTTCATTACTAAAAATTGGATTTCATACCCAATATTATATATTGGGGGGGACTCTAACAGGGTCGTTCAATGGAAAAAAGTAAGAATAAGAAAATGAGAGTGATCCAGATTTATCACAGCTATAGAAGAATTTCAATATTGGACTCAAAGGTTCAGATTGTATGTACGACTTAGCTGATCTTCTAAATAGTTATAATTTTTTTTTCGAGTAAATCATGAATTTGTCTCGGATAGTATTAAAAATCTCATCGAAAGCTTACGGCAGCTTGCCAAACAAAAGCTAATAGAAAAAAGAATAAAGGTATTACTGGCATAACATCTACTATTGGATTCAAAAAAGCGTAGGCCTCGGGCAATTTGGCGAAGAAAAAGCTACTTGAATAAAGGAAAGAATTAAGACAGATACAGATGAAACTTAAGATATTAAGCATAACAAAATTTTTTTCTTTGTTCTTGAAGATAATTGTATTTCTTTTGATTTGATTGAGTTATTAATCCCTTATTATTGATATAAGGGATAAGGGCAAAATTAATAACATAAAGTAGGGCAAAAAACCTTTCTTTGATTTTTGAACCCATCTAATCAAAAATCCTTCAATTCTCAAATAAAAAGAGAATAGAAGAAATCCTACTTTCATACAATATCTTAATGGAATTTTATGTAATGATCAATAAATTGATTTTATTTTGATCTATAAACGTATCAAAATCCTAGCAACAATCTAATTTATTCTATGAATATTTGTATTCGAATTGACGAACAACCACTACCAATATTAGTGTTTATTAGTGTTGAATATAAATGGGGCGTGGCCGAGTGGTAAGGCGACGGGTTTTGGTCCCGCTATTCGGAGGTTCGAATCCTTCCGTCCCAGAGTATGCGTATTGTATATATCATAGTATATTATAGGATATATAGAATAATATTCTATATCATATTAGACTAAAGATTGCCTTTTAAACTAACCTTATGTTTAATGTTTAAGAGTCTGGTATTAGATATAGATAGAATGTGATTGTTCTTTCTTATTTTCTTATAATGATGATTTTTCTTTTTTTTTTTTGATCAATCTATTTGTTTAAAATGATTGATGGGTTAATCCGAATATGCATTTATTTATGATAATAAATCCCTTTTTTATTACAAAACTTTATTGAAATAATAATATTGAGGTAGGAAATTTTCAATCAAAATTAAATCTTTTTAATGATTTCTTCTGAGTCCTTAGTACTCGACGAAGGGTGAAACTCGTGAATCCATCCTATGAAGAAATTGAAAAAGAGAGATTCTTTTTTTATTCGTAATTATTTTTTAATTTCTATAAATTTTAAAATATCTCTCTATATACATAGAAAATATCTATATATAGGGAAATCCATATTGAACTCATACAAAAAAATGTTATTGATCCAATATATACAATAAAATGTGGATTTAAATAAATTGAATTATTGCTGAGACTTTTTCAAAAATTACCCATTCATAAGAGTATAGATTACTCTGGACCAACTAAACCAATGACTATACATGATTCCATAAATGAATCAATTACATACGAGTTCCAATAAATTAGAGGTTATGGTAAAACTTCGTTTAAAACGATGTGGTAGAAAGCAACGTGCGACTTGAAGGATACGATCAACTGTGGATTCTTACACCCACCATTTTATATTATATAGGAATGAAGATGCTCTTGACTCGACATCGGTTGTTCTGTTCCACTAGAGCTTTCATTTTTTGAGGGTTTTGATGTAAATAGTACACGATGGAGCTCGAGTAGAAAGTATTTATTCATTTATCAAGAGCAGAGATCTAGGGTTAGTGTCAATCACTAAGTTGAAACAACTTCGTAAGTATATTTTCGGTATAGAAATCGAAAGGGTCTAATTCGAGCAAGTTTCAAATTCAAACGTAAAATTTGATAAAAAGTGTATCACGCGAGAATCGATTATTCATATGATTCTTTGATAAAAATAAATAACAAAAAATGGTATGTTGCTGCCATTTTGAAACGATTAAAGATCACCGAAGTAATGTCTAAACCCAATGATTCAAGGCAAGGATAAAGGATCCCGGAACAAAGAAAAACCTTTTTCAATTGTCTCAATAACTAAACTAAACTAAATCAGAATGAAGAATCGAAATAGATTCTAAAGGAGACATACAAAAAAAGGGGGTTAGAGACTGCTCAATAAATGAAATGCTTAAGCTTAAGGGTAGTTTTCCTTTGAGTGAGAGTTACCCAACTTGAGTTATGGAGGTACAAATAAGAATGAGTTTTTTTTTTTTTCAAAAAAGAAACAAAAGAATAAGAAAAAAGTATTTTAATCACAGTCTAATTGATTTAATAATCTATGGATCTATTTTATATGAATTAGAATTCTATACATAATTTCTAAATTTCTCGAGCCGTACGAGGAGAAAACTTCTTATACGGTTCTGGGGGGGGTATTGTTAATCGACATCTATCCCAATGAGCCATTTATCGAATCATTGCAATAGATGTTCGATCCCGAAGAGAAGGAAGAGATCTTCATAAAGTGGGTTTTTATGATCCGATAAAGAATCAAACCCATTTAAATGTTCCCGCTATTCTCTATTTCCTTGAAAAGGGCGCTCAACCTACAGGAACTGTTGATGATATTTTAAAGAAGGCAGGAGTTTTTACGGAACTTCACCTTAATCAATAACCGAAATTCAATTAATGAAATAAAAAAAAAAGGGGGTGTGGGTGACTTGTATATAGCTTTGGATAACCCTTTCTTTATTATTTCCCCCCTCCTCTCTCCTGTTTTATTCATACTACATTTATTATCCTAAAATTCCGTCTTCTATAACGACAAAAATATATTTTTATTTTATTGATATAAATTGATCTAAGCTACGATGAATAGAAAAAGGATCAATCAAGTGACTAAATGAAATAATTGGTTCTATACTATAAATAAAAATTTGTACATTACCCCATTAATCATTAATGGGGTGGTTTTGTCGCAATTCTATGAACAAATAAAAAAAGGGGATTAAGTTTTTTTAGCTACTTATATTTAGTGATTGAATAAATCCGATATTTTTTTATACTTCTTCCTTAATTTCTTTTTTCGCCTACATCTTTTATTTCTATCTATTCTATGTTGATTATCTCTATAGTGCCGATCCAATACAAGTCCGTAGTTTTTTTAATTATTTTCTCTTATTTATTATATTTAAATATTTTTATTAATTTTTAATTCTTTTGTTTTCCCTATACAAGTCCGTAGTTTTTTTAATTATTTTCTCTTATTTATTATATTTAAATATTTTTATTAATTTTTAATTCTTTTGTTTTCCCTATTGTGGTCTTTTTTTCACTATTCACATTCATATTGACAACAGTGTATCAAACAAATATAATCCGATCGTGCATAAATGGAGCTAGTTATCTCCCTTTCATGACCTTGGCTTTTTTTACTTCACTCACACGATGGTCTTATTGCATTTTCTGTGATACAAAAAGTTACTTTTGTTTGATATAATGTGTGATATAAGAAGTTTTAAAATTTTTTTAAATTCACTAAAATGGATAAGATAATAAGTAATAACATAACAACCAAGAGGTGGTATAGCCTTTTTGTTTTGATTTTTTCTAGATTCTTAGTTGAAAAATCATTGTATTTTCCTCTGGTCTGTTCATTTTTATGTTCATAATCAATTCGAAATTTATATATATATTTTTTTTTGAATATTTAGATTACGTCGTGTAATTTAATTTCTTTTTTTATTTTGATTCCGATTGTATCTACACAAAAAAATTTTTAATATTTTTGGGGGTTGCTAACTCAATGGTAGAGTACTCGGCTTTTAAGTGCGGCTAGCATCTTTTACACATTTGTATGAAGTAACAGATTCGTCCATACTATCGGTAGAGTTTTTAAGACCGCGACTGATCCTGAAAGGAATGAATGGAAAAAGCAGCATGTCGTAGCAATGGAAAATTCTGGTAATCTTTTTACCTTACCAGATTGTTCCAAACCTTGTTTGAATTCTTGATGCGGAAAAAAAGTAAAGTCGGGTCGAATGAATAAATGGATAGAGCCTTATGCTCCAATTATAGAGAAATAAAAAGTAACGGGCTTATGTTCTTAATTCGAATGATTACCCGATCTAATTAGACGTTAAAACTATATTAGTGCTTAATGCGGGAAGGACTTTTCTAATGAGTGGATTATCGATTTTATTATAAGTCCTAACTATTAGTTATTCTACATTAGGGGGTAGAGGGGAATGTGTAGAAGAAGCAGTATATTGATAAAGAGCTTTTTTTTCCAAAATCAAAAGAGCGATTGGGTTGAAAAAAGAAAGGATTTTTAACCATTTTTTTTATCCTAAAATAGAAACCCATTATTAGATGGAAAAAGAAAAGAGAGGATAGAGAGTCCGTTGATGAGTCTTACCTGTTTACGAGGTATCTATTCTTATTATTTTTTTACTGTAATACCTTGTTTTGACTGTATCGCACTATGTATCATTTGATAACCCCCAAAATCCATTATAGTATCCTCGGAAAAAATCTAATTTAAAATGGAGGGATTTCAAGGATATTTAGAACTTGAGAAATCTAGGCAACGAGACTTCCTATACCCACTTATCTTTCGGGAGTATATTTATGCATTTTCTCATGATCATTTTTTAAACGGATCCACTTTGTTGGAAAATTTTGGTTATGACAAAAAATCTAGTTTACTAATGGTAAAACATTTAATTACTCGAATGTATCAACAGAATCTTTTTTTTTCCACTAATTATTGTACCAAAAATCAATTTTTGGGGTACAGCAAAAATTTAGATTCTCAAATGCTATCAGAAGGGTTTGCAGTCATTGTGGAAATTCCTTTTTCCCTACGATTAGTATCTTCTTTAGAAGAGGCGGAAATCAAAAAATCTTATAATTTACGATCAACTCATTCAATATTTCCCTTTTTAGAGGATAAATTCCCACATTTTAATTATGTGTCAGATGTATTAATACCCTATCCCCTCCATCTGGAAATTTTAGTTCAAATCCTTCGCTCCTGGGTGAAAGATGCCTCTTCTTTGCATTTATTACGGTTTTTTTTTCATGAGTATTGTAATTGGAATAGTCTAAGTACTCCAAAAAAATTGATTTCTTTTTTTTCAACAAGAAATCGAAGATTAGTCTTGTTCCTATATAATTCTCATGTATGTGAATACGAATCCATTTTCCTTTTTCTACGTAACCAATCTTCTCATATACGATTAACATCTTATAGGGTCTTTTTTGAGCGAATATATTTCTATGGAAAACAAGAACATCTTGTCAAAGTGTTTGCTAATTATTTTTCGGCTATCTTACGGGTCTTCAAGGATCCTTTGATGCATTATGTTAGATATCAAGGAAAATCAATTCTGGTTTCAAAAGATACGCCACTTCTGATGAATAAGTGGAAATATTACCTTGTCAATTTTTGGCAATCTCATTTTTATGTGTGGTCACAACCAGAAAGGATCTATATAAACCAATTAGCCAAACGTTCTCTTGACTTTTTGGGCTATATTTCAAGTGTGCGACTAAATTCTTCAGTGGTATGGAGTCAGATGTTAGAAAATTCATTTCTAATAGATAATGCTATGAAGAAACTCGATACACTAGTTCCTATTATTACTCTGCTTGGATCATTGGCTAA